CCGAAATAGATAGGCTTACTTTTTTTTTCAATTGAATCAAAATTATAATCCGAACTCAAACAGAGATTGGTGTTTTGTTCAAAAAATCCAAAAATTCAGATTTGATTATCGTATCTTTCGTAAGAGAAAAATCAGGTAAGCCGAGAAATCTTTTTTTATTGAACGTGTTCATTCATTTTGACTACTTTATCATATTCATTTCTATTTTACCGTCCCGGAGAATGAACTCCGGGAAACTCTCTTTAAATTATTCCGACGCATTGCTTTCAATTTACTTACTTTATGATCTCGTTGGAAATCATATAAAGACAATTCTTATTAAATATAGCTATTTGCGCAAGTATTTTACGATTAAGAAATACCCGTCTCTTATACAGATCATGTATTAATCTATTATAACTATTTGATACTCCCCTTTCGCGAATCAATCCGTTTACGCGAGCGATCCACAAACGACGAAAGTTTCTCTTTTGCCTACCTCTATCCCGATGAGCCGAAACCAAAGCTCTTATTTTCTGTTGAGTAATAGTTCGAGTAAGTCTTGAATGAGCCCCTCGAAAGCTTGAGGCAAATAAACGAATTTTTGTTCTACGTCTCCGAGCGATATATCCTCGTCTAATTCTGGTCATTGCATAAATGAGATTTTGACGAATAACTAATTGATTTCCTTTCTTTCAGTTATTCTTTTTCACTTTCTTAGTCTATTAATAACAAAACGGATTTTCCGATGTATAAAAATGGAATTCCAATGGCTTTGGCTACTATAACCTTCCCGACCACAATTTTGCTTTTTTCTAGGCATTTCACTTAATCTCGAAAAAATAAATTGTATTCTATTAGCTATCAAAAACATAGTAAATGCATAAAAAGAAATAGTGGGTTCCGTCGTTTCTATGGTTACTTCTTAAACGGTAAGGTCTTCTCTATACACCGGAGCCTCTTAATCAATCTTATTGGTAATTTGACTTGTACAGTTCACACTTTTTTTGGCTCTACTCTACCCATGAATTATCCAGTAATAGGTCTTTCACAATAAGATCTACCCATACAGTAACGGTATTTAATTAGTAAAGTTAGCTGGATAGCTGACCCTGTTAGTCCGTTCTTGCAACAGTGAGAGTCTAATCTTTCTGTTTTTAAAATAGGATTTTCCCCGCTTAATGGATAACCATTTGATACCAATGGGGAATTTTTTCTCATTTTAAATTGAGATGATTGAATTTGCACCAATAGAAACCATAAATTTCATACACAATAGGGGGATATTATAGATTTTCTTATTTTTCATTTAGATAGTGAATGGAATTCTTCCATTTTCTTCTATTCATTGATACGGGAAAAATTGTTTTCTTTCTTTTGTCCCAGCCCGTGATCTTAACGAGTCACACATACACCCTAGTACATGTTCCTCGACGCTGAGGGCATCCCCCGAGAGCGGGGGATTTCGTAACATTTCTGATTGGCTGTCTTGTTTTTCTAATAAGTTGTTTAATAGTTGGCATGTTGAATCATATACATAATGGGTTGGTTTAGATCGATCCTAACCAGATAATTATGAATTTTTTCAATATAAAATTCGGGGTAAGAAGATAAGATAAAATCTCAAATCGCGGATTTACGCGAAATCCATACTATACTATTTTCAGCAACTACTAGACTGCTACAAGATCAACAATTCCATAAGCTTGGGCTTCTGTTGCTGACATAAAAGCATCTCTTTCCATGTCTTCGGATACAACCCATAAGGGTTTGCCCGTTCTTTGTACATAAACCCTTGTGAGGGTTTCGCGGAGTTTCAGCAGTTCTTCCGCTTCCAGGATAAATTCTCCCGTTTGTGCTTCATAAAAAGAAGTAGCAGGTTGATGAATCATTACCCTGATGATATAACAGAATAAAAAGTTCTTCTATCTCGCATGATGAAGTGAAGAGAAAAGAAAGATAAAGGATAACAAGAAAAAAATTTGAATTGAACAACCGTACGGGCATCTTTTGTGCATTGCATACGGCTCTACAATAACATTGACCCTTACCCTTCCATCGAACAAAGAAAAAAATAGGATTTATCAGACCTAGCTCGGTAAATGATCAAATTACCACCCTTCATTTCGTAAGAGTTAAAAAATACTATGATGGTTCCGTTGCATAATAATGTATTTTTATTTGGAATATATTTTCCATATTTTGTCTGTGATTCAGCAATCCCAAAGTTTCTTTTTGATCGGATCAAATAAAAAAGTAAAGAAAAATAATTGTTTTTCATACTATTCCATAACATAAATATTTTTATGGGTTCTACGGTATAAAAACAAAAAGTTTGTGACGCTAAACTCGACTTCCAATAGATAAGAAAAAATTGGAAATATCCTTTAGCTCATACTACTCTCTCGATACATAATCTAATCTTTTTTAAAAAAAAAAAAAAAGGCTCTCATATCGAATTCAAAGTGCCATGCTATTATTACTTAATATTCATATCGCGAAGGCATAGTCTTTTTTTTCT